ATCTGAATCCTTCCTGGTTGAGACCACGTGTAAAAACAAGATTGCCATAAATTGACTAGATAATATTTCCATTTAGACATTAAAATGGACGTTCCTTTTGAAAACAAAAGGAATTTTCCTTGATACCTAACATAATGCATGAAAAGATCCTTGAACAACCAAAAAAAAGCCTTAAAATACTCAGCACAAACTTCTAGAAAATGTTCTATTTTTTCATAGAAATAGATACGTTCAAGAAAAGCTTCAGAAGATATTGATCGTAAATGAAAAGATTGGTTACGCAGAAAAACGAAGATAGATTCATATTCACACACTTTAGAGTTATATAGGAAGAAGAATCTTTGATTCCTTTTTTTTTTTTAAAAAAAAAACGAGATTGTTTTGGAATAATACAATAATTCCGATTATGATACTGGTGCAGAAAAAATTGCAATAAATGCAAAGAAGAAGCATCTTTTACCCAATAACGAAGAGTTTGAACCAAGATTTCCAGATGGATGGCATGGGGTAGTAGTATATCTACTACATAATTGGAATGTGCTAATTTGTCTTCTAAAAAAGGAAATATTGAATGGATGGATCGTAAATGAAAAAATTGGACGATCTCTTTCCTTTCTATAAATGGTCTTTCTCGTAGAGAAAATGGAATTTCCAAAACAACGGCAAATGCTTCGAATAGGATTTGACAATATAAATCCGTGTTGTGTCCAAAAAATAAATTTTGTTTAGGATCATTAGCAGAAAAAATAAAATGATTTTGTTGATACATTTGAGTAATTAAACATTTCATAATTAGTAAGCTAGATTTTTTGTCAGAATCCGCATTTAAAATTGATCTATTTAAACCATGATCATGAGCAAGTGTATAAATAGACTCTTGAAAGCTAAGTGAATATAGGAAGTCCTGTTGCTGAGATCTATCTAGATCTAAATATCTTTTGAACTCCTCCATTTGAACCAAAGACAGAGAATTGGGTGGTTATCAAATGATACATAGTGCGATACAGGCAAAACAAGGTACTTTAGTAAGAAAAAAATAGCTACCTCGGTAAACTTTTCAACGGATTCTCTATTCCCTTCTTTTACATTTAATTGAATTTTTCATTATTTGGTTTAGGATAAAAAGATGCTTAGAAATCCTTTATTTTTCAAACCAATCACTCTTTTGATTTTGAAAAAAAAAAAATACTTTATCATTATCAATATGCTGCTTCTTTTACACATCTACTTCCATTCCATAATGAACTGGACCAATAACTAAGATTCATATAATCCATGAAGAAACCTGTTCCGTTCTGCAACTGGTACTAATCTATTTTTACCCTAGAATTAGAAATAAGATCGGATAATTATTCAAATTAAGAATAGAAGCTCGTTACTTTTGCTTTCCCTATAATTAATTGAAACCGTAGGGTTCTATCCATTTATTCACTCGACCCTATTTGAAATTGAATTCATTTTGTTCCATTTGAAAAATGGTTTTGTACCGATCTGGTAAGAATCAAATATTCTTTGAATTCTTCATTGATACGACATGCTATTTTTTCCATTCATTTCCTTTTAGGATCAGTCGTGGTCTTTAAAACTTTACCAATAGTATGGACGAATCCTCGCTTCATCCAAATGTGTAAAAGATTCTAACCGCACTTAAAAGCCGAGTACTCTACCGTTGAGTTAGCAACCCGAGAAAGGAATAAGTCGATACAATCATAATAATAAACAATAAAGAAATTATACGAAGTAATCAAAAGATTGAACTTAAAAATTTTCAAATAAAAAATAGAGAGAAATCAAAAAATTTAAATTTATAGACCTTTTTTATTTCAACCAAAAAAACTTCTTACATCAAAGCGAATCCAGCGAACCCACCATTTCCATGAAGTTAAAGTAAAAAATCAAACTTCTGAGACGGAGATAAATAGATACACTTATTATTTCTAATAAATTATATTTGTTAGATACCCTATTGTCAATATAATAAAATTATCCATTTTCTAAAAAGAATAGAATGGAAAACCACAAATAAAAACTTGTGTTGAATTGGCACTCCATAACAAATGGACATAGATACAAAAATGGAAATGGAGAAATGAAGAACTAGCAAAAAAATTAAGGTTTTCTTGTTCTAGATAGAAAATCTAGAATTTTACGGGAATAAAGAGAAATAGGCACGAATAGAAAAAAAAAGAAAGAGGAAAAATAGTAGAGAAAAGCTATACAAAACTATACAAGTCATGACCCCTTTCTGATCCCATTTTTGCTTAATTCAAAAAAAATTTCGTTTGATTAGGACGAAATTACTTTTTAATTTCTGCCTTAGTTAAAATATCCTGAACAGTTCCTGTAGGTTGAGCACCTTTTTCAAGAAAATAACGAATGACAGGAACATTTAAATAAGTTTGATTCTTTATTGGATCATAAAAACCCACGTTCCGAAGATCTCTTCCTTCTCTTCGGAATCTAACATCAATTGCAACGATTCGATAAACGGCTCATTGGGATAGATGTAGATGAACAATACCCCCCTAGAAACGTATAGGAAGTTTTTTCTTCGTACGGCTCGAGAAAAATGATTTAAGGCTCTATTTATGTATAGACTTCCAATGGCAAATGGGTGTAATTAGACTATGATTTAAGCGCCCTTCCGCCTTTCTCCTTCCTTTCTGAAAGGGAAAAACCATTTGTACTCATAACTCAAGTTGAAAAATTTTCAAAAAGCTAAAAAAAAAATATTTTTAAGATTTCTTTTATTGAGTGGTCTTTAAATCCCTTTCTTTTTACTAAATTTTTAGTCAAATTTGATTTGAATGCCTCAGAATGAGGCAGTTATTGATACAATTGAAAGGGTGTTTTCTTGTTCTGGTATCCTTTATCCTTATTTTTAATCATTGGGTTTAGACATGACTTCGGTAATTTTGAATCCTTTCAAAATGGCAGCAACATACCCTTTTTTGTGACCTTTTTCAAAGAATCAGCCAAACATTTGATTCCCTGTGATACACTTTTTGTACCGAAAGCGTTTTCTTAATTCCAAGAATTTTTTTTTTTTGATTGGAAACTTTGGAACCTTTCATTTCTATATCAAAAATATACTTACGAAGTTCTTCTATTTTATAGCTTGATATTAACCCTAGATCCTTGCCCTAAGAAATAAGTCAATACTTTATACTCGAGCTCCATCCTATATTATTTAGGATACAACCCAACAAAAAGGGTAGTTTAGCAGAACAAGTGATGTCGAGCCAAGAGCACCTTCATTTTGATATAAAATGGTGGATGCAAGAATCCACAATGGATCGTGTCCTTCAAGTCGCACGTTGCTTTCTACCACATCGTTTCAAACGAAGTTTTACCATAACATTTATCTAATTTGGAGCCGGTATAGAATTGAGTCCATTACAGAATCATGAATAGTCATTGGTTCAGTCGGTACATAGTAATGTATGTTTTTTCTTTTCTAAGATATTTTTCTGAAGAAGTTTTCTCAGAATTGGAAATAAATCCCTATATTTATATATTATTTAATTTCTTTATATATATAATTTATATATATATATTTATATTTAAATTATATTTTTTTTTTTAATAAAAAAAAATAAATCGAAAAAAAAAAGGATAATAACAATACTTGATAATAACAATACTTGATAATAACAATACTTATAGGCTATGGATTTCCTTTTTTTAGACGTTTTTTTTTTTAATTTTACTTGAAATTAAGAAATCCTTCTATAATCTTCCCCAAAAGTAAAATTAAAAAAAAAATGTATGAATTAACCTGTTGGAATCTTTACATACATAAATATAAAAACATAAATATAAAATTTTTTAATTTTAAAATTATTTAATTTATAAGAGCAAAACAAATATAGATTAAGTCCTTAGTCCTTTTTTTATCCTAACTTAACCAAGTCTTAAGAAACTTAATCTCCTTGACTAGTAATAGTACAAAAAACTTTCTCTTGTTTCAAAATTCAGAGATCTGCAGAGAATTAATAATTGAATTACTCCATTTTTTATTTATTTAAGGAATAGGAAATAGGGCTTCTTTCGCATTTCGACTCCGTCAAATCAAAAAGGTTTTTCTAAGTAACAAATTCTCTTCAATATGAAGAAAAGAAACATATGATCAAAAGCCCGTCTAACCTTTATTTTGAATTCAAACCCTTGTTTCTTTCTTAATTGGGTTACAACAAATAAATTGAATTCCACCGCTGTGTCATTTGTTGAACTCGATTAAGTTTAGTTTATTAAAAACTATAAAAAATATATATATTTATTCTGATAGAATGAATATGCTCTGGGACGGAAGGATTCGAACCTCCGAATAGCGGGACCAAAACCCGTTGCCTTACCACTTAGCCACGCCCCATTTAAATTTTGATTTAACGCTAATAAAGAATATTAGTGGTATTGGTTTGTCGTCAATTCTAGTCCAAATATTTAATTTTTAGAAAAAATTAGATTGTTGTTAGGATTTTGACACGGATAGATATAGAATTTTATTTAATTTATTGCTCATTACGTAGAATTCAATTAAGATATTGTATTGAAAGTCAAATTTCTTCTATTCTCTTTTGAGAATTGCAGGATTTTTGGTTGGGTAAACTCAAAGAAAAGGAAAGATTTTTTCTACCTTTCTCTTTTCGTTTTTACTTATATCAATAACTCAACCAAAATACAATTATCTCCAAGAACAAAATAAAAAGTTTATTATGCTTAATCTCTTTAATTTGATCTGTATTAATTCTGCCCTTTATTCGAGTAGTTTTTTCTTCGCAAAATTGCCAGAGGTCTATGCTTTTTTGAATCCAATTGTAGATGTTATGCCAGTCATACCTTTGTTTTTTTTTCTCTTAGCCTTTGTTTGGCAAGCTGCCGTAAGTTTTCGATAAGATCTTTAATACTATCCTAGAAAATGAAAAATTCCTTTAATTTAAGAAAATAAATAAGAAATTCGAACAATTCAAAGGATCAGATAATTGTTACTCTCAATTTTA